TAATGGTAAGCAAGAAGATTGTTTACGAAGAAACACCAATAAAAATTCATATTCTGATACATAAGAATTATATAAGAATCGAAATAGTCTTTTATTTTCTTTTTTAAAAAGAAAAATAGATTTCATTGAAGTAATAAAACTATTCCAATTTGAATAGTAGTTGAGAAAGAATCGCAATAAATGCAAAGACGGAACGTCTTGTATACGGTATTGAAGAAGTTGCACCAAGATTTCCAAATGAATAGGATAGGGTATTTCTATATGTGAAATAGAATCCAAATGCAAAAATTTGTCTTCTAAAAAGGGAAATATTGAATGAATAGAGCGTAAATTCTGAAACTTTGGTATTTCTTTTTCTTTCGGACAAGATAATTCTCGTAGCGAGAATGGGATTTCTACAACGATCGAAAACCCCTCAGGTAGAATCTGAGAATAAAACTCAGAATAAAAACCAATTTTGTAATCCAACAATCGATCTTGGTTAGGATGATTAATCGAGTTAATCCAAAAATTCTGCTGATACATTCGAGCAATTAAACGTTTCACAAGTAGTGAACTAAATTTCTTGTTATTACAACTAATAATTTCCACAGGTTCGGAATCATTTAATCCATAATCGTGGGCAAATGCATAAATATACTCCTGAAAGAGAAGTGGGTAGACAAAGTATTGTTGACAAGATTTATGTTTTTCTGAATACCCTTCGAATTTTTCCATTTGTATTTCTACTTGAATCAGAGACAAGAAGCATTTCTCGGTTTATCAAATGATGATACATAGTGCAATATGGTCAGAACAGGGTGTTGGATTTTTTAATACAAACCCTGGAAAGAAAGGGAGTCTAATCCACAGATCTTTTTCCGCTCCTTTTCTACACAATTAGTTTATGTTTGTTCTAAATTACAAAAGAGAACAGAATCAATTTTTTATTTTTGCAGGCCAATCGCTCTTTTGACTTTGGAATGGAATCCCTTTATCAATATACTGCTTCTTTTACACATTCAATCCATAATCAAGAATAATTAGGATTTCTAAAAAAAAAAAAAAAGGTCGACTCGAAAATCCAACCTTTCCCCGCATCCGGCACTAATCTATTTTTAACGTCTAATTAGAGCGGGGAATTATTCCAATTAGGAAGTTAAGCTCGTTGCTTTTTATTTTACCAGAATTGGAGCCAGGCTCTATCCATTTATTCACTAGACCCAGAAAATCGTAATTTTTATTCGATTTTATTACGACATGCTATTTTTTCCATTCATTACCCTTGAGGATCAGTCGTGGTCTTATAGACTCTACCAAGAGTCTGGACGAATTTGTTGCTCCATCCAAATGTGTAAAAGATCATAGTCGCACTTAAAAGCCGAGTACTCTACCATTGAGTTAGCAACCCAGATAAAAAAAGATCTTAGATACGATCGAAATCAAAAAATCAATGGAATTATACCGGGCGCTTCTGTCAAAACATTGAACTAGCAAGACATCAAAAGAAAGATTTTATCGACCATGAAAAACACTCAAATGGCAAAATGAACAGGTCTAGTTAAATTCCACTAAGATTAGAGCGACTCCAATCACGATGGCAAAATGCTGCTTCTTTTAGCGATTTTTAGTTTAAAGAAATAAAAATATTGTATGAAAATACATGCACATGCAAGAGAGACAGAGACACCCTTATCATTTGAGCGAAGTGTAGGCAGAAAAATCGAATATGGAGTGAGGATTAAAGAGACCCATCTATCTACAAATTCTATTTGTTCAATAGACCTTTGTCAATGGAAATAGAATGATAAGAAAACAAATTAGATAGAAAAAGTAAATAAAATAGGGGCTTATGTTGGATTGGCACGACATAAATCCAAATAGGACTAAGAAAGAGGTAAATTGTGTCTAAATAATTAGAGAACGAGGAATACTGGTGATCTTCTCCTACTTTTTTATTTATTTAGTTCTTCAATTCACTCAAAATTCTTTCTTTTTCTTTAAATAATTCTGCCTTCCTTAAAATATCATAAACAGTTCTTGTCGGTTGAGCACCCTTTTCAAGGAAATAGAGAATAGCTGGAACATTTAAACAAGTTTGATTTTTTATCGGATCATAAAAACCCACTTTTCGAAGATCTCTTCCCTCTCTTCGAGATCGAACATCAATTGCAACGATTCGATAGACAGCTTATTGGGATAGATGTAGATAAACAACGCCCCCCCCTAGAAACGTATAGGAGGTTTTCTCCTCATACGGCTCGAGAAAATGATTCGAATTTCTGTCTATAATAATAGAAATAAGACTATTACGTGCATTAATTTCCTTACAGAAAAAACAAATTTCATTTATACTCATGACTCAAGTTGGCTAATTTTGACTGACAGACTTCAAAGGCGAAATCCTTCGAAAATTTTTGAGTCGTCTCTAAACTCTTTTCGTTGTCTCATTTCGAACGAATTGACTTTTATTCCTTATTCTGATCCAATTCTGCTGTTGAGACAATTGAAAATTGTGTTTACTTGTTCTGGAATCCTTTATCTTTGATTTGTGAAATCCTTGGGTTTAGACATTACTTCGGGAATTCCTATTCTTTTTTCTTTCAAAAGAGTAGCAACATACCCTTTTTTCTTATTTCCTTCGATAAAGCATCTCCCTCTTCTATAGAAATCAAATAAGGAGGATTTATTCTGATATACTTTTAATTGAAAGAGTTTTCCCTATCTTCCAAAATGGGGCTTTTTTCTTATTTTAACCTTTCGATTTCTATATTAAGGATAGACTGACAAAGTTGGCCTAATTTATTAGTTTTCACTAACCCTAGATCCTTTCCCTTGATAAAAAATCAATTCTATCCTCTCGAGCTCCATTGTGTACTATTTACTTAAAAATAAACAACCCAGCGCAAATTAGGTTCGGGACGAATAGAACAGACTATGTCGAGCCAAGAGCATTTTCATTACTATGGAAAATGGTGGATAGCAAAATCCACAATCGATCATGTCCTTCAAGTCGCACGTTGCTTTCTACCACATCGTTTTAAACGAAGTTTTACCATAACAAACATTCCTCTTTTCATTGCAAAGTGGTATAGAGAATTGATCCAATATGGATGGAATCATGAATAGTCATTGGTTTAGTTTTGTGTATACTAATCCAAACTTGCTATCTATGGAGCAATATGGATAAAAGAAAGTTAAGTATTTATCGGGGAAGCCCCCACAAAAATCCTATTTATTTAAACCCATATTCTATCATATGAATGAGAATGAAACATAGTTCGAAAAACATATGAATGAAACATAGTTCGAAAAAGACGACTAAACAGGTTTGTTTAAGACTTATTTATTATGAAATTTCCATTCTCAACGGATGGCTCGAGATCATCAATTTTAAAGTGTAGAAGAGAAGGATCAACTCTTCCCCAATAAATAAACTATCAACCTCCAAAAAAGTTTAATAAAATTAATTACTAATTAATTTTATTACTATATTAGAATTAGATTAGCAATATATTTTTTACGTAACAAAAAAAATTAACTATTAACTAAAAAAGTATTCCAATGAAAAGATTGAAAGTTTTTGGTAGTTATAGAATTCTCGTACTTCCATACTTCTTCGACCCGAATACAAAAAAAAAGTAAGAAAAAAATATGACTAAGTAAATAGCGTAGGCATATCCTGAATGTGCCTGATAGACACAATTTTTTCATAAAATAAAGATATTCAATTTGATTGGACTTAAGACTTTATTATGTTTTCTGAGAAAGAAAATGAATGCTTAGAAATGCATCTAATCTAAGAGTTCATAAGATATCATTATTCTCTTTAATAAACTTTTGTCTCGTGTAGAGTACTGTACTATCCGAAACAATCTGGGACGGAAGGATTCGAACCTCCGAGTAACGGGACCAAAACCCGCTGCCTTACCACTTGGCCACGCCCCATTTCGGGTTTTATGCGACACTAATAAACAGTATTATGTTTATTTGTTATTCGTCAATCCCATTTCAATTACATAAAAAATGAGGGATATTCTCTTGCTAGTATTCTAGACATGCGGATAATATAGAATCAAAAAAATGCATTGATCATTACATGGAATTCTATTAAGATATTATATGAAAGTCGAATTTATTCCACTCTCATTTGAGAGTGCAAATACAAGGAGGTATTTTGTGTTCGGGAAAGTCCGAAGAAAAAAGATTTAGAATCTGCCTTTTCCTTATTTCCCTTAGAAAAATAACTCAATCAAAATCCAATTATTTACTCTACAAGAATGAAATGCTTGTTATGCCTAATATACTTAGTTTAACCTGTATCTGTTTTAATTCTGTTCTTTATCCGACTACTAGTTTTTTCTTTGCCAAATTGCCCGAAGCTTATGCTATTTTCAACCCAATCGTGGATGTTATGCCTGTCATACCTCTATTCTTTTTTCTATTAGCCTTTGTTTGGCAAGCTGCTGTAAGTTTTCGATGAAATCTTTAGTACTCTGCTCTGCCTGCTAAATTAAATTATGTATTAATTCCAAAAAATTATTATTATAAAAAAAATGGGTAAAAGCAGAGAACTTTTCTATTTTTATATTATGAACCTTCGATTCTAAAATGAAAATTCTTCTACATTGAATAGATAGCTGCAGCAATAAATTTGGATCAGCCTTTCTACCCTTCTGCACTTACGTTGAGCAGGTACCTACACAATACCTAACTCTATTTTGATATTGATAAGAGTGCTTATTATAAATGAATTCTTGCAATTTTTTTTCAAGAATTCTTTTTTGCATTTTTAGGTATCAAAATAAAAAAAAAATCCATCCTAGTGGATCCGTGTGGTAAGGAAAAACAGGTAATCTATTCCTTAAAAAAAAATCTTGGAGATTATGTAATGCTTACTCTCAAACTTTTTGTTTATACAGTAGTGATATTCTTTGTTTCCCTCTTTATCTTTGGATTCTTATCCAATGACCCAGGACGGAATCCTGGGCGCGAGGAGTAAAAATTCCATTTTTTTTGCATTTTTTCTTACAAATTGGATTTGTTTCTTACATTTATCTATGAGAAAATCCGGGGGTCAGAATTCCTTCCAATTCGAAAGTCCCAAATGATCCGAGGGAGCGGAAAGAGAGGGATTCGAACCCTCGGTACAAAAAAATTGTACAACGGATTAGCAATCCGCCGCTTTAGTCCACTCAGCCATCTCTCCTCGTTCCAAATCCAAAGGTTTCCGTGATATGATAGAGACAAGAAATAATGATTGCAAAAAACCTTTTTTTTTCTTTCAAAAGTATATAAAAATTATATTGCCAATTCCATTTTAGTTATATTCTTTTTTCTTAATGTTAATAAAAAAAGAAGAAAATTGTTGTTTTTTCTTTCTAAAAATTGATATTGGCCGAGAGAGAATGAGATAGATTTTCTCTTTAGTGGGCATTTCCCTATAGGACTTGTTATAATAAAACAAGCAGGTTATATAAAAAAGAAAAAACGCTTTTTTTTGTTGATTATTTATCAAGAAAGCAAAAAGGGTTCTTATCAAACCCAACATAAAATTGGAAAGAACCATAAAGTAAGTAGATCTGACTCCTTGAATGCTGCCTCTATCCGCTATTCTGATATATAAATTCGATGTAGATGAAATTGTATAAGCGAATTTTTTGTATTTCCTTAGACTTAGACCGCGCAAGACAAGAATTTTTTGTTATTTACGATTTCATATTCTTGTTACTAGATGTTCTATAGGAATAAGAAGAAACCGCAACTCCTTTCCGCTACACATAAAAATAGATTTCGAAAATCCATTTTTTTTAAGAATCCTCTTTTTTTGTTCTTCCACCCATGAAATAGAGAGGAAACGAGAATAGAGGGGTTACTTTTATTTTCATTTTTCCCTTAAAAGATAGGCTTTTAAAGTAGGAGTCATGGAATAATGCTGAATTGAAATGTTGATTTCTATAGTATAAGAAAAACAAACCGAATCAAATTCATGGATTTACCACGACCTCGGTTGTGACTCCCTAGATAAAAATAAAAAATTTCTATCTTCGAGACCATTGAAAAAGGGCATTGAACGAGAAACAAATCGTCCACAGATAAGAAAACTATCATATGCCTTGGAAGTGACATGAGGTGCTCGGAAATGGTTGAAGTAATTGAATAGGAGGATCACTATGACTATAGCCCTTGGTAGAGTTCCTAAAGAAGAAAATGATCTATTTGATACTATGGATGACTGGTTACGAAGGGACCGCTTCGTTTTTGTAGGATGGTCCGGCCTATTGCTCTTTCCTTGCGCTTATTTCGCTTTAGGGGGTTGGTTTACAGGGACAACTTTTGTAACTTCTTGGTATACCCATGGATTGGCTAGTTCCTATTTGGAAGGTTGTAATTTCTTAACCGCAGCAGTTTCTACCCCTGCCAATAGTTTAGCACACTCTTTGTTGTTACTATGGGGTCCGGAAGCACAAGGAGATTTTACTCGTTGGTGTCAATTAGGCGGTCTATGGACTTTTGTAGCTCTCCACGGGGCTTTTGCACTAATAGGTTTCATGTTACGCCAATTTGAACTTGCTCGGTCTGTTCAATTGCGGCCTTATAATGCAATCTCATTCTCTGGTCCAATCGCTGTTTTTGTTTCTGTATTCCTTATTTATCCACTGGGGCAATCTGGTTGGTTCTTTGCGCCGAGTTTTGGGGTAGCAGCGATATTTCGATTCATCCTTTTCTTCCAAGGATTTCATAATTGGACGTTGAACCCATTTCATATGATGGGAGTTGCCGGAGTATTAGGTGCGGCTCTGCTATGCGCTATTCATGGAGCGACTGTAGAAAACACTTTATTTGAGGACGGTGATGGTGCAAATACCTTCCGCGCTTTTAACCCAACTCAAGCTGAAGAAACTTATTCAATGGTTACTGCTAACCGCTTTTGGTCCCAAATCTTTGGTGTTGCTTTTTCCAATAAACGTTGGTTACATTTCTTTATGCTATTTGTACCCGTCACCGGTTTATGGATGAGTGCTATTGGCGTAGTTGGCCTGGCTCTGAACTTACGTGCCTATGACTTTGTTTCCCAGGAAATCCGTGCAGCGGAAGATCCTGAATTTGAGACTTTCTACACCAAAAATATTCTTTTAAACGAGGGTATTCGTGCTTGGATGGCAGCTCAGGATCAGCCTCATGAAAATCTTATATTCCCTGAGGAGGTTCTACCACGTGGAAACGCTCTTTAATGGAACTTTCGTTTTAGCTGGTCGTGACCAAGAAACCACTGGCTTTGCTTGGTGGGCTGGGAATGCCAGACTTATCAATTTGTCCGGTAAGCTACTTGGAGCTCACGTAGCCCATGCCGGATTAATCGTATTCTGGGCCGGAGCAATGAACCTATTTGAGGTGGCTCATTTCGTACCAGAAAAGCCCATGTATGAACAAGGGTTAATTTTACTTCCACACTTAGCTACTCTAGGTTGGGGAGTAGGGCCAGGGGGAGAAGTTCTAGATACTTTTCCGTACTTTGTATCTGGAGTACTTCACCTAATTTCCTCCGCAGTCTTAGGTTTCGGTGGCATTTATCACGCGCTTCTGGGACCCGAGACTCTTGAAGAATCTTTTCCATTTTTTGGTTATGTATGGAAAGATAGAAATAAAATGACTACAATTTTGGGTATTCACCTAATTTTGTTAGGTCTAGGTGCTTTTCTTCTAGTACTCAAGGCTCTTTATTTTGGCGGTGTATATGATACCTGGGCCCCTGGGGGGGGAGATGTAAGAAAAATTACCAATTTGACCCTTAGCCCCAGTGTTATATTTGGTTATTTACTAAAATCCCCTTTTGGGGGAGAAGGGTGGATTGTTAGTGTGGATGATTTAGAAGATATAATTGGTGGGCATATATGGTTGGGCTTCATTTGTGTATTTGGCGGAATTTGGCATATCTTAACCAAACCCTTCGCATGGGCTCGCCGTGCGTTTGTATGGTCTGGGGAAGCTTACCTGTCTTATAGTTTAGCTGCTTTATCTCTCTTTGGTTTTATCGCTTGTTGTTTTGTATGGTTCAATAATACGGCTTATCCGAGTGAGTTTTATGGACCCACCGGGCCAGAAGCTTCTCAAGCTCAAGCATTTACTTTTCTAGTTAGAGACCAGCGTCTTGGAGCTAATGTCGGATCCGCTCAAGGACCCACAGGTTTAGGTAAATATCTAATGCGTTCGCCAACTGGGGAGGTTATCTTTGGAGGGGAAACTATGCGTTTTTGGGACCTTCGCGCTCCATGGTTAGAACCTCTAAGGGGCCCCAACGGTTTGGACTTGAGTAGGTTGAAAAAAGACATACAACCTTGGCAAGAACGACGTTCAGCAGAATATATGACCCACGCGCCTTTAGGCTCTTTAAATTCTGTGGGTGGCGTAGCTACCGAGATCAATGCAGTTAATTATGTCTCTCCTAGAAGTTGGTTATCGACTTCTCATTTTGTTCTAGGATTCTTCTTTTTTGTGGGCCATTTGTGGCATGCAGGAAGAGCCCGAGCTGCTGCAGCAGGTTTTGAAAAGGGAATCGATCGTGATTTGGAACCTGTTCTTTACATGAACCCTCTTAACTAAGATTTTCTTATTTATACCTGTTCTAATGTTTTCTTTTTTTTCTGTTCTGGCTCGGTTATTCCATCTAGCCGAGCCATTCATTCCTTTTTATGAAAGAAAGATAAGGGACAGAATAAAGAAAAAAAAATTAAAGAAACAAACATATTCAATAAGCAAAAGGAGAGAGAGGGATTCGAACCCTCGATAGTTCCTAGAACTATACCGGTTTTCAAGACCGGAGCTATCAACCACTCAGCCATCTCTCCACAACCTAATCCCTATTTTACTCCTACAAATAGAACATAGCCATATAAAAAGCTCTACTAACCTATAGAAAGATCTCAGATTCAAGTCCCTTTTCGACATATCTCTGTATACTGTATACACGGATACATGATCCGCTATACCCGCTTGTGAAATTTGTGAAATAAAGACTAAACCCCCTCTCCTCACCCCCATATCCAAATAAAAAAAAGCGGTAAGTAAAAATAAGTTTTAATTAAAGAGAAGAATCAATGGATTCATGATTAAACCCCTCCTACTTCTTGTATTTTTTTACAATTTTGGTTAAGTGAGGGATCAAATATGTAGTCAACTTTATTTGATGGTAGCTTGGAGGATTAGAAATATGACTATTGCTTTCCAATTAGCTGTTTTTGCATTAATTGCGACTTCCTCAGTCTTAGTAATTAGTGTACCCCTTGTATTTGCTTCTCCTGATGGTTGGTCAAATAATAAAAACGTTGTATTTTCCGGTACATCATTATGGATTGGACTAGTCTTTCTCGTAGCTATTCTTAATTCTCTCATTTCTTAAATTTGTTTAGTATTTAGTAGGCAGGTACAAAAAAAATAAAAAGGGCATTTCTTCGAAAACATTCGAATAGTGAGACGCATTAAAATTAAAACGCAATTTGCGTTCCGAATTGCTACCTCTTCTCTTTCAGTATTATGAAATTCCATTCCTATTAGAATATTCATTTTAGAATATTCATTGACAGACAATAAAAAAAAGGAAAACTCTAATATAATAGAAAATGAAACGAAACGGTCGACCCAGACATAGACGGTCGACCCAAGCGGATATACGCTATAAAATATATAGCGTAGCGAGCGTAGTTCAATGGTAAAACATCTCCTTGCCAAGGAGAAGATACGGGTTCGATTCCCGCCGCTCGCCCCCTTAATTTAGTAAGGTACTATTACCGTATCCCTTACTATACTTATCCTTCCTTTGCATCCCACTCAAAAAAAGGGGTACGCTACGGAGCCAGAAAGGGCTCCGTAAATCGGGTATTCACTGAGACAAAGAACTCGCAAACTTCTTTTAAAGGGAAGGGAGAAGTAGACTGTGCCTTTCTTTCATTTCATTTTTCTTTTACGCGGAGTCGGGAGGAGGCTTGCGCGTTCTGAGGGCAAGTGCCTTCGCAAACTGCTCAATTTTTCCCTCTAGGGCCGGGAACTAATGAATAAAAAAAGTTGGATACCACCCAACCCTCTACCATACATATCTAGAGAAATAGAAGAGTCCTTTTATACAGACTGCTAAGTGCGGAGACGGGAATCGAACCCGTGACCTCAAGGTTATGAGCCTCGTGAGCTACCAAACTGCTCTACTCCGCTCTAGAGTACCAAAAACTGGTTGACAAAGAAGGTTGAATACAGGCCTTTACCTTGTCTAGACAAAAAGAATACTCCTTTTATTTTTATAGAGATAGAGAATGGAGCGGGTAGCGGGAATCGAACCCGCATCGTTAGCTTGGAAGGCTAGGGGTTATAGTCGACGTTGGTTTATTATTTTTAACGTCTCTAATTCAAAACCGAACATGAAATTTTGATTTCATTCGGCTCCTTTATGGATATTCTCACCACTTAACATCTATGTCAGCTTTTCTATTTGAATGGAACCAAAGCTCTCCGCTTTCTAGATGATCCTTATAGAGTAGGAAATAGAACTTCGATCTAAATCCATCTAATCTACTTACTTCGTTCCCTAATTTCATTCAAGAGATCCTCGAGGAAAAGAATTTGGTTTCCACCGAGCTGAAACAATATGCTGATGGTTCTAGTAAACCAAAACTATCGTTTTTTAGCTATTTGGCTTCCTTATTCCTTTTTTAACAAAAGAAGATTTAGTTACGATTGGAAATAAACTTTTTAGTATCTTCATCCATAGATCCTTTACTCATATTTAAAAAATGGGAATAATTACTCCAATGCAAAATTATGCTTCGCGACTCTGTACTCCTAATCTAATTTGTATTTTGGATGCAATTTCAATTAGTCTTTGGATACAAATCGCGAGAATTTATATTCTTCCTCAATATGCTATTGAGAGGAAAAGGATTAAATCCTTTATAAGAACTAAAGTTTTCATCGGAATATAAAAAACTTAAAGATGCCTTTAAGTATCTCATTTCAAATTCCGTTATTAATAGAACGAATCACACTTTTACCACTAAACTATACCCGCTACATGTAGATTATGATATAAATAGTACCCTTTGTCAAGGATATCCATTGGATGGAGAAGGAGGCTAATTCCCCCTTATTGAATCAGATGGAGAAAGTTCATGACGCTGAACGGTTGGTACTTCTATTTTGATCGCTGGCCTTTACTTTAGGATTTAGATAGCCACTCTCGTCTGTAAAATACATTCCATCTCTTCTTAACCAAGCCAATAGCGTCTGAACCAAATGTATGTATTTCGATTAGGATCCTATCCTATTCTACGGTTATAACTACAATGATCATTATTTACTTTGCGAGACGGAATAGTTTTATTATTCCTACAATATACACTAGGGGATAAGACTGTCCCTATAAATTCCTTTTTTCCTTTTCTTTTTTGTTCAATTCTAAACAAAAAAATTATGGAAGATGTTTCCTTCCCCCACTTATCATTAAGTCCGAGCCGTAGAGAAAGAGTGAGATGCTTTTTTAAAATTCATCATAGACTTTCCTTCCCTATGGCTTGATAGAAGTAAGAAACAAAGAGTCATCAGTTAAAGAAAAAACGGACAAGACCGACAGATTTACCTGATGTAAAGAAGATCCTAAAAGTCTCTGCTTAGTCGATTCTCTCCATTTACCACTTTCCTCTCTCTCCTTTTTTCCACTCACTCAATTCTATTTTATTAGATTCTTGTTTAAAAGAATAAAAATAGAACTAAGAACGCATAAAAAAGAACATAGAGTATCAAGACCATTACCAAATGTTCCTTCCACGAATCATATTGGGTAATTTAATTCTTAGGGTTCCAGAATCCGCCTATTTTACTAGTCTTCGGAAACAGAAAACCCTGAACCAGGAAGAGTTAAGTTATGTAGGGTATGGCTTTTTTTTATTGTGTCCACTCTTTCTTCACGTATTTTATTATATAAAAAAACCTCTATTTTAGTTTTGTGCAAGTTATAAGAGAGAATAGGAAATATTTTCTTATTTCTTATTTTTCTTAATTTTCTCAATATTTTGAGCTCGCAAGATTTTGAACCTCGCCATGACTAAACTTCTATATTTCTATATATCGATATATACATATATAATCTCTACATAATATCTCTCTCTATACATATAATATGTACATTATGCAGTAGACCCATAATGGGAAATCAAAGTGTCAAATTTTTGAATTAAATAAAAAGCCCTTTTAACTCAGTGGTAGAGTAATGCCATGGTAAGGCATAAGTCATCGGTTCAAATCCGATAAAGGGCTTTTAAAATTAGTGGTAGAGTAATGCCGTGCTAAGACGTAAGTCATCGGTTCGAATCTGATGGAATACTTTTCTACTAAAATTCATTCACTTTTTTCTTTGTTTTTGAAACTTTCTCTATTTTTTATAGAATTTTATGACTTAGTGCGGGATGTATGCATTTTTGGTCTGAACACTAAATAAAGCACCAAATGTAAATTCCAAAAAAGAAATGAAATTGGACTATTTTTCATCTTAGATCAATCAAATAACTACCTGTACTGAACTAATATGGATAGAGAATCCCTATTTAGTAATCCATTCTTATTCTATACCCTTTTAATGAATTTCCCTAATAAAGTAGGGGATGATCCATGAATTAATCTAATCAGCAACTAAAAAAACTCCTAGATGAAAACATAACAGAAAAGTAGGAAAAACTCTTTACTTTGGATCTAGTTATACTTTTCGAGTATATTGACAATTCCAAAAAACTGCTCATACTATGATTATAGTATAATCACGAGCGGTTGTATATGGCCTTATCGTCTAGTGATGCCCCTATCGTCTAGTGGTTCAGGACATCTCTCTTTCAAGGAGGCAGCGGGGATTCGACTTCCCCTGGGGGTAGGGAGTATTTTGAAAGGAGGTTAATCATAGATTATAAAAAAACCTAGAATAAATTCTTCCTGGGTCGATGCCCGAGCGGTTAATGGGGACGGACTGTAAATTCGTTGACAATATGTCTACGCTGGTTCAAATCCAGCTCGGCCCAAAAATCTAGGACTTCGTGAATATGAACTAAATCCTTTTATTTTTCTTCCATAAAATAAAATGTCTGATATGATCTATAGAAAAAAAAGATAAAGAAAAAAGGCAGAAATTTTATTTATAACCCATATCTCTCTCATTCCTTTCTTACAAACAAAAGAGTTTTTCTTATTGAAGGGTGGATTATTATCCATTTTTAGTGATAAAAAAGTACGACATACTAGGTATGTCGCTCTCACTATACCCACATATAATATGTAGGTATGTAGCATATGAATGGTTCTATTTAAGAATAAATAGGTATGCCATACATCCCGCGGGGATTGTAGTTCAATTGGTCAGAGCACCGCCCTGTCAAGGCGGAAGCTGCGGGTTCGAGCCCCGTCAGTCCCGAACTAGGGTTTAATGAAATGAATGGATAAATTCATATTTCCCTTTTCCATGAAAAAAAGGGGAGGAAGCAAGATCAAATACCCATAGCCATAAGGCACCCTTACTTCGCTTTTTTATTTTGCATCTCTCATTAAAGAGGGAGGGGAAGCATATAGGCATTTTTTTTTTCACTACTCCCGATCGATAAAGAAAGACACACATATGATATAGAATACCGCTATTTTATCGGAATCCATACATAAATAGTATTCCCTTTTTATTTAAGATCTCTTTTACCCATGTCAGTTCTACTGCTTATTTGGATGTCCATGTGACCCATATAAAGTTGGTCATATAATACATACATACATAATTGTATGTATAACTATAATAAAAAGGAAGGGAAATTGGATAAGATTAAGAAAGATCATGGGTTAGAGGTATAGAAAAGAAAAAGGAGAAAAGGATTAAAAAAAGAAAAGAGGGAATTCCTAATCCAATCAAAAAAACCATTTTGGTCTTAGTATGGATAAAGGGTCTTCCTATGTTATAGTATTCCCCTCTCAACTATGAATTGATTTGATAGATCCGATATTCATAATATTGAATTGATTCAGTATTATCAGACTGCAAGCTCTACCCTTGAATTTACAGGATACCCCTTTTTCCTCCCCATGGGATTATATCCCCAGTTATTGTGAAAATAAAAAATAAAGAGGTTATGGAAGTCAATATTCTCGCATTTATTGCTACTGCACTGTTCATTCTAGTTCCTACTGCTTTTTTACTTATTATTTATGTAAAAACAGTCAGCCAAAATGATTAGTTGGAATTCCAATTAATCATTGAAGAAATGCAAAAGGGATTAAATAAAAAAAATCCAAGTCTTAAATGAAAGGATCTGGTTGGAATCTTAAAGTGTGGTAGAAAGAACTACATATAGTTTTTTCTACGACACTTTAGAGTCTTTCTATTATATTATCGGAGTGAAACAAAACAAAAAAAAAGATTAAAGAATAACGTTTGACAAAATAATTAATGCAAAACGATCAATTAAAGAAAAGAGTTGATACAACAATTTGATTATTCAATCAATTAGTAGTATCCCTAGAGTCCACTCCTCCCCCATACTACTAGTGAAAGAGAGAATGTAAAGACTACCATTAAAGCAGCCCAAGCGAGACTTACTATATCCATCTAAATTATGTCTCCTATTTCTATAAAGGAATTATTCTACTATTGATCAATAATCATAGTGGAATCAAGGGTACAGAGTCAAAAAGGGATTCTACGCTAAAGCTACGGATCAATCAGTTCAAGGAATTTACTCCTAACAAATTCTTATTCTTATAGGAATTCCAGTAGAATTAGAGAGCATTAAGTATAAATATGATACATAGCATAGCCCTTTTACTTAAAAAAGAGTACGGGAATGATGTCCTAAATACTGAATAGAAGAAGCGGGAATAGGAAGATTTTTGATTCCTTTTGTTACTCTATTTTTTTTATAAGCAAAGGACACCCGCGTATAGCATAAAATTATGGACAAATAAATATTTTTTGGATACCTACCTTACCTATATTTATTTTTGACCTAAACCCTACAGCCCTGCTTTCTATCATTCTATGAAAGAATGAAGAAACTTTATCCACAACTCCTAAATTAACTTAGGATCGGCCTATTTAATCTGATTCTCGCTAGAATAAGTAGTCCTTACTTTAAAGTGTATGTAGATAAAATAAGATGTACGATAATGTATGATAATTAGGAAGTCTTGATATTCCTTCGTGGAACCCCTTCTTCAATCTTAAATTGAAAAAAAAAATAAGGAATGCCCCGTAGGAACCTTTCTTTGGATACCAAGATTTCTGACATCTTATCCTCGTAGTTTAAAATTCTCAAATCGAATCAATATCCCTATTGGTAACCCTTTTTTTTTGGCCACTACCGCCAAAGCAAACCCTAGTTTGAGGATAGAACTATGCTATGGTTTGGTATGGATTCTAAAAACAGAGTATCAGCAGGCCTAGTTACTCTCTTGCCCAAACTTATGCGGAGTACAAATTTATCGAGTTCGATCAGTACTATAAAACCCAAGTATTTTATTGATCAGGCGGCACCCAGATTTGAACTGGGGATAAAGGATTTGCAGTCCCCTGCCTTACCGCTTGGCCATGCCGCCAAAAAATCCGAGCGAAAATCGAGAAAAGAGCAACTATTCATGCACGTTTTCTTACGAAAACCCCCTTTTTTATTTGGAATATAATTCCCCTTACTTTTTCCAATCTTTTTAAAAAAATTTATTCCTGCTTTTTTTGATCCTGTTTCTATTATTCTCTTCGATAGATTCTATCTTAAAACGGATACTGCTAATACAATAAAACTTTCTGTTTCTTTCTATTAAGATGGAAAAGGAGAATAAAGTGGATTTCTAGTCACAGGCTGCAAAATTCAGAACGAATTGGAACCGTTAACTAGAATTCTCTCTCTTTTTTTTTTGCAGTAGTGAACGACTCTTAAATAGGTATTCTCTCCCCTTTCTTTTTAATGGCATAATAAAATATTATGGCTTTATGCCTAATCCGTGTATAGGTAAACTGCAGGTCCGAACAGCATTATTATCCAAAGATCCCCCTTATGTACATATCTCTATGGGGAATCGTGCTTTAATTTTTCAAAGCATTAAATATCTTGAATAAAAAAGTGACTTACTTTATTTTGAATTAAAGTAAGCGTGCTATTCTAAATCGAAGTAAAGTCAAACTTTCTAGTGTATTTATTATATTATGGCTTTATTACATTAATAATAGAAAGGAGATAAAATGAGAAATCTTTGCCATCCAATCTGATTAGAATATCATGAAAGTATAAGTAGCAGAATTTTTTTCTAGGAATGTTTTATCAATTCATTTTCATTCCATTTGTACCCCTCCCCTGGAAAACTGGAACTTTCGTCAAAATAGTCTCTATTCATATGTATGAAATACATATATGAAATACGTGTGTGGAGTTCCCTAGAATTTCATGTGATTCAGTAAACAGAATATAGATTCCATGATTGCTAGATCAATCCATAGGGATTGATTAAGAGTGAGCTGATAATGGAATTTTTCTTTGATAAACAGGAAACTTAAGATTAAGATGCTCCGGAATGGAAACGAGGGAATGTCCACAATACCCGGATTTAGTCAGATCCAATTCGAGGGATTTTGTAGGTTCATTAATCAAGCCTTGGCAGAAGAACTTGACAAGTTTCCAACAATTAAAGACCCAGATCACGAAATTGCATTTCAATTATTTGCGAAAGGGTATCAATTGCTAGAACCCTCGATAAAAGAAAGGAACGCTGTGTATGAATCACTCACCTATTCTTCCGAATTATATGTATCCGCGAGATTAATTTTTGGTTTCGATGTGCAAAAGCAAACCATTTCTATTGGAAACATTCCTATAATGAATTCCTTAGGAACCTTTATTATAAATGGAATATACCGAATTGTGATCAATCAAATATTGCTAAGTCCTGGTATTTACTACCGTTCGGAATTAGACCATAAGGGAATTTCTATCTACACCGGAACTATAATATCAGATTGGGGAGGAAGATCGGAATTAGCAATTGATAAAAAAGAAAGGATATGGGCTCGCGTGAGTAGAAAACAAAAGATATCTATTCTAGTTCTATCATCAGCTATGGGTTCGAATCTAAGAGAAATTCTAGATAATGTTTCCTACCCTGAAATTTTTTTGTCTTTCCCGAATGCTAAGGAGAAGAAGAGGATTGAGTCAAAAGAAAAAGCTATTTTGGAGTTTTATCAACAATTTGCTTGCGTAGGTGGAGACCTGGTATTTTCGGAGTCCTTGTGTGAGGAATTACAAAAGAAATTTTTTCAACAAAAATGTGAATTAGGAAGGATTGGTCGACGAAATATGAATCGGAGACTTAATCTTGATATACCTCAGAACAATACATTTTTGTTACCACGAGATGTATTGGCCGCTACGGATCATTTGATTGGAATGAAATTTGGAACGGGTATACTTGACGATGACGATATGAATCACTTGAAAAATAAACGTATTCGTTCGGTTGCGGATCTGTTACAAGATCAATTCGGACTGGCTCTTGGTCGTTTACAACATGCAGTTCAAAAAACTATTCGTAGAGTATTCATACGTCAATCGAAACCGACCCCCCAAACTTTGGTAACTCCAACTTCAACTTCGATTTTATTAATAACTACTTATGAGACCTTTTTTGGTACATATCCGTTATCTCAAGTTTTTGATCAAACGAATCCATTGACACAAACTGTTCATGGGCGAAAAGTGAGTTGTTTAGGTCCTGGAGGGTTGACTGGGAGAACTGCAAGTTTTCGGAGCCGAGATATTCATCCGAGTCACTATGGGCGTATTTGTCCAATTGACACGTCCGAAGGAATCAATGTTGGACTTACTGGATCCTTAGCAATTCATGCGAGAATTGATCACTTGTGGGGATCCATAGAGAGTCCGTTTTATGAAATATCTGCTGAGAAAGAAAAAAAAAAAAAAGCGAGAGAGGTGGTTTATCTATCACCAAATAGAGATGAGTATTATATGATAGCAGCAGGAAATTCTTTGTCCTTGAATCAAGGTATTCAAGAGGAGCAGGTTGTTCCAGCTAGATACCGCCAAGAATTCCTGACTATTGCATGGGAACAGATTCATGTTAGAAGTATTTTTCCTTTCCAATATTTTTCTATTGGAGGTTCTCTCATTCCTTTTATTGAGCACAATGATGCGAATCGGGCTTTAATGAGTTCTAATATGCAGCGCCAAGCAGTTCCCCTTTCTCGGTCCGAAAAGTGCATTGTTGGAACTGGATTGGAACGCCAAACAGCTCTAGATTCGAGGGTTTCCGTTATAGCCGAACGCGAGGGAAAGATCGTTTCTACTGATAGTCATAAGATCCTTTTATCAAGTCGTGGGAAGACTATAAGTATTCCTTTAGTTAACCACCGTCGCTCGAACAAAAATACTTGTATGCACCAAAAACCCCGGGTTCCCCAGGGTAAATCCATTAAAAAGGGACAAATTTTAGCAGAGGGAGCTGCTACAGTTGGGGGGGAACTTGCTTTAGGAAAAAACGTATTAGTAGCTTATATGCCATGGGAAGGTTACAATTTTGAAGACGCAGTACTAATTTGCGAACGTTTGGTATATGAGGATATTTATACCTCTTTTCACATCCGGAAATATGAAATTCAGACGGATACGACAAGCCAAGGCTCTGCTGAAAAAATCACTAAAGAAATACCACATCTAGAAGAACATTTACTCCGCAATTTGGACAGAAATGGAGTTGTTAGGTTGGGATCCTGGGTAGAAACTGGTGATATTTTAGTAGGTAAATTAACGCCTCAGATAGCGAGTGAATCATCGTATATCGCGGAAGCTGGATTATTACGGGCCATCTTTGGCCTTGAGGTATCCACTTCAAAAGAAACTTCTCTCAAATTACCTATAGGTGGAAGAGGGCGCGTTATCGATGTGAAATGGATCCAGAGGGACCCCCTCGACATAACGGTTCGTGTATATATTTTACAGAAACGTGAAATCAAAGTTGGGGATAAAGTAGCCGGAAGACATGGGAATAAGGGGATCATTTCCAAAATTTTGCCTAGGCAAGATATGCCCTATTTGCAAGATGGAACACCTGTTGATATGGTCTTCAATCCCTTAGGAGTACCCTCCCGAATGAATGTGGGACAAATATTTGAAAGCTCGCTCGGATTAGCGGGGGATCTGCTAAAGAAACATTATAGAATAGCACCCTTTGATGAGAGATATGAGCAAGAGGCTTCAAGAAAACTTGTGTTTTCAGAATTATATGAAGCCAGTAAAGAAACAAAAAATCCATGGGTATTTGAACCCGAGTACCCGGGAAAAAGCAGAATATTTGATGGAAGAACAGGAGACCCCTTCGAACAACCTGTTCTAATAGGGAAGTCCTATATCTTAAAATTAATTCATCAAGTTGATGAGAAAATTCATGGGCGTTCTACTGGGCCCTACTCACTTGTTACACAACAACCCGTTAGAGGAAGAGCCAAGCAAGGGGGACAACGAGTAGGAGAAATGGAAGTTTGGGCTTTAGAAGGATTTGGTGTTGCTCATATTTTACAAGAGATACTTACTTATAAATCCGACCATCTTATAGCTCGCCAAGAAATACTTAATGCTACGATCTGGGGAAAACGAATACCTAATCACGAGGATCCTCCAGAATCTTTTCGAGTGCTCGTTCGAGAACTACGATCTTTGGCTCTAGAACTGAATCATTTCCTTGTATCTGAGAAGAACTTCCAGGTTAATAGGGAGGAAGTTTGATTTGATCGGAATAAATATAAATTCTTTTCTTATTTCTATTTTATGATTGACCAATATAAACATCAACAACTTCAAATTGGACTCGTTTCCCCTCAACAAATAAAGGCTTGGGCTAACAAAAACCTACCTAATGGAGAAGTCGTTGGCGAAGTCACAAGGCCCTCTACTTTTCATTATAAAACCGATAAACCAGAAAAAGATGGATTGTTTTGCGAAAGAATCTTTGGACCCATAAAAAGCGGAATTTGCGCTTGTGGCAATTCTCGAGCGAGCGGAGCTGAAAACGAAGACGAGAGATTTTGCCAAAAATGCGGGGTGGAATTTGTGGATTCTCGGATACGAAGATATCAAATGGGATACATCAAACTCGCATGTCCCGTGACTCATGTGTGGTATTTGAAAGGTCTTCCTAGTTATATCGCGAATCTTTTAGATAAACCTCTTAAGAAGTTGGAGGGCCTAGTATACGGCGATTTCTCTTTTGCTAGGCCCAGCACTAAAAAACCTACTTTTTTACGATTACGAGGTTTATTCGAAGAGGAAATTTCATCCTGTAACCACAGCATTTCTCCCTTTTTTTCTACCCCAGGCTTTGCAACATTTCGAAATCGGGAAATTGCGACAGGAGCAGGTGCTATTAGAGAACAATTAGCAGATTTGGATTTGCGAATTATTATAGAGAATTCCTTGGTCGAATGGAAGGAATTAGAAGACGAGGGGTATAGTGGAGATGAATGGGAAGATAGAAAAAGACGAATAAGAAAAGTTTTTTTGATTAGACGCATGCAATTGGCAAAACATTTTATTCAAACAAATGTGGAACCAGAATGGATGGTTTTGTGCTTATTACCCGTTCTTCCTCCCGAATTGAGACCCATTGTTTATAGGTCTGGAGATAAAGTAGTGACTTCGGACATTAATGAACTTTATAAGAGAGTTATCCGTCGGAACAACAACCTTGCCTATCTATTAAAAAGAAGTGAATTAGCGCCTGCAGATTTAGTAATGTGTCAGGAAAAATTGGTACAAGAAGCCGTGGATACACTTCTTGATAGTGGGTCCCGCGGGCAACCGATAAGGGATGGTCACAATAAAGTATACAAATCACTTTCAGATGTAATTGAAGGTAAAGAGGGAAGGTTTCGTGAGACTCTGCTTGGGAAACGGGTCGATTACTCGGGGCGTTCTGTCATTGTTGTGGGTCCTTCGCTTTCATTACATCAATGTGGATTACCTCTAGAGATAGCAATAAAGCTTTTTCAGCTATTTGTAATTCGCGATTTAATCACGAAACGCGCTACTTCTAATGTCAGGATTGCTAAAAGGAAAATTTGGGAAAAGGAACCCATTGTATGGGAAATACTTCAAGAAGTTATGCGGGGACATCCTGTACTGTTAAATAGAGCACCTACCCTGCATAGATTAGGCATACAGGCCTTTCAACCCACTTTAGTAGAGGGGCGTACTATTTCTTTACACCCATTAGTGTGTAAGGGTTTCAATGCGGACTTTGATGGGGATCAAATGGCTGTTCATCTACCTTTATCCTTGGAAGCTCAGGCGGAAGCCCGTTTACTTATGTTTTCTCATATGAATCTCTTATCTCCCGCTATTGGAGATCCTATTTGCGTACCAACCCAAGACATGCTTATCGGGCTTTATGTATTAACGATTGGAAACCGCCGAGGTATTTGTGCAAATAGATATAATAGTTGCGAAAACTATCCAAATAAAAAAGTCAATTACAATAATAATAATTCTAAGTATACGAAAGATAAAGAACCCCACTTTTCTAGTTCTTATGATGCACTGGGAGCTTATAGACAGAAACTAATCAGTTTAGACAGTCCCTTGTGGCTACGATGGAAACTGGATCAACGCGTCGTTGGGTCAAGAGAAGTTCCAATTGAAGTTCAATATGAATCTTTGGGGACTTATCATGAGATTTATGCCCACTATCTAATAGTGGGAAATAGAAAAAAAGAAATTCGTTCTATATACATTCGAACCACTCTTGGTCATATTTCTTTTTATAGAGAAATAGAGGAAGCCATACAAGGATTTAGTCAGGCCTATTCATACATTATCTAAACAAGGAAGTTAGATTCGGCGATGCCCCTCCCCTTTTGGGGGGCATTCCGATTTCCGTAGTATCATCATTTTTGCCACGCGAATGCAGATTGAGATTAAGTAAATGAAGTTAATTAAATTTTCGAATCACTGACTCAGGCCCATTGTCGAATCCTACTCAGCAATTGTCGAATCCTACTCAGCCGAAAAGGGGGTACTTATGTATGGCGGAACGGGCCAATCTGGTCTTTCATAATAAAGAGATAGACGGAACTGGTATGAAACGACTTATTAGCAGATTAATAGATCATTTCGGAATGGGATATACATCCCATATACTGGATCAACTAAAGACTCTGGGCTTCCATCAAGCCACTACTACATCGATTTCGTTAGGAATCGAGGATCTTTTAACAATACCCTCTAAGGGATGGTTAGTCCAAGACGCAGAGCAACAAAGTTTTCTTTTGGAGAAACACTATTATTATGGGGCTATACACGCGGTAGAAAAATTACGCCAATCCGTTGAGATATGGTATGCGACAAGTGAATATTTGAAACAAGAAATGAATTCGAATTTTCGGATAACGGATCCTTCTAATCCAGTCTATCTAATGTCTTTTTCAGGAGCCAGAGGAAACGCATCTCAGGTACACCAATTAGTAGGTATGAGAGGATTAATGGCAGACCCTCAAGGACAAATGATCGATTTACCTATTCAAAGCAATTTACGCGAGGGGCTTTCTTTGACAGAATATATAATTTCCTGCTATGGAGCCCGCAAAGGGGTTGTAGATACTGCTGTACGAACAGCAGATGCTGGATATCTTACACGTAGACTTGTTGAAGTAGTTCAACATATTCTTGTGCGTAGAAGAGATTGTGGTACTATCCGAGGTATTTCTGTTAGTCCTCAAAATGGGATGACGGAAAAACTTTTTGCCCAAACACTAATTGGTCGTGTATTAGCAGACGATATATATATCGGTTCACGATGCATTGCCGCTCGAAATCAAGATATCGGAATTGGATTAGTGAATCGATTCATAACTGCCTTTCGAGCACAACCATTTCGAGCACAACCAATATATATTAGAACCCCCTTTACCTGCCGAAGCACTTCTTGGATCTGTCAATTCTGTTATGGCCGGAGTCCTACTCATAGCGATCTCGTAGAATTGGGAGAAGCCGTAGGTGTTATTGCGGGTCAATCAATTGGGGAGCCCGGGACTCAACTAACATTAAGAACTTTTCATACTGGCGGAGTATTCACAGGGGGTACTGCCGACCTTGTACGATCCCCTTCGAATGGAAAAATCCAATTCACTGAAAATTTGGTTCACCCCACACGTACCCGCCATGGACAGCCTGCTTTTCTATGTTATATAGACTTGCATGTAACTATTCAGAGTCAGGATATTCTATATAGTGTGAGTATTCCCTCAAAAAGCTTGATTCTAGTGCAAAATAATCAATATGTAAAATCCGAACAAGTAATTGCGGAGATTCGTGCCGGAACGTCCACTTTACATTTTAAAGAAAGGGTACAAAAGCATATTTATTCCGAATCAGACGGCGAAATGCACTGGAGTACTGATGTTTACCATGCGCCCGAATATCAATATGGTAATCTTCGTCGATTACCAAAAACAAGCCATTTATGGATATTGTCAGTAAGTATATGCAGATCCAGTATAGTGTCTTTTTCACTCCACAAGGATCAAGATCAAATGAATACTTATGGTAAAAAAGATAGGGAAATTTTTGATTATTCAAGGTCGGATCGAATCGTGGCCAACGGCCATTGGAATTTGATCTATCCTTCTATTTTTCAAGATAATTCGGATTTGTTGGCAAAAAAGCGAAGAAATAGGTTCGTCATTCCATTACAATACCATCAAGAACAAGAGAAAGAACTAATATCCTGTTTGGGTATTTCTGTCGAAATCCCCTTTATGGGTGTTTTACGTAGAAATACTATTTTTGCTTATTTTGACGATCCACAATACAGAAAAGATAAAAAGGGTTCGGGAATTGTTAAATTTAGATATAGGACCCTAGAGGAAGAATATAGGACTCGAGAGGAAGACTTAGAAGACGAATATGAGACCCTAGAAGACGAATATAGGACCCGAGAAGGCGAATACAAATATGAAACCCTAGAAGACGAATACGGGAGTCCAGAGAACGAATATGGGAACCCAGAGAACGAATATAGGACTTTAGAGAAAGACTCAGAAGACGAATATGGAAGCCCAGAGAGCAAATATAGGACCCGAGAGGGCGAATATGGAACTCTAGAGGAAGACTCAGAAGATGAATATGGGAACCCCGGGGAAAGCTCAGAGGACAAATATGGGACTTTAGAGGAAGACTTAGAAGAAGACCCCGAGGACGAATACGATAGTCCAGAGGAAGATTCTATCTTAAAAAAAGAGGGTTTTATTGAGCATCGAGGAACAAAAGAATTTAGTCTAAAATACCAAAAAGAAGTGGATCGGTTTTTTTTCATTCTTCAAGAACTGCATATCTTGCCGAGATCTTCATACCTAAAGGTACTTGACAATAGTATTATTGGAGTGAATACACAACTCACAAAAAATACAAGAAGTCGACTAGGTGGACTGGTCCGAGTGAGGAGAAAAAAAAGCCATACAGAACTCAAAATATTTTCCGGAGATATTCATTTTCCTGAAGAGGCAGATAAGGTATTAGGTGGCTGTTTGATACCACCAGAAAGAAAAAAAAAATATTCTAAGGAATCAAAAAAAAAGAAAAATTGGGTCTATGTTCAACGAAAAAAAATTTTCAAGAGCAAGGAAAAGTATTTTGTTTTCGTTCGCCCTGCAGTCGCATATGAAATGGACGAAAGGAGAAATTTAGCAACACTTTTCCCACAAGATCTCTTGGAAGAAGAAGATAATCTCCAACTTCGACTTGTCAATTTTATTTCTCATGAAAATAGCAAGTTAACTCAAAGAATTTATCACACAAACAGTCAATTTGTTAGAACTTGCTTAGTAGTGAATTGGGAACAAGAAGAAAAAGAGAAGGCTGGTGCTTCCCTTGTTGAGGTAAGAGCAAATGACCTTATTCGCGATTTCCTAAGAATTGAGTTAGTCAAGTCCACTATTTCATATACACGAAAAAGGTATGATAGGACAAGTGCAGGACCGATTCCCCATAATAGGTTAGATCGCACCAATATCAATTCCTTTTATTCCAAGGCGAAGATTGAATCACTTAGCCAACATCAAGAAGCTATTGGCACATTGTTGAATCGAAATAAAGAATACCAACCTTTGATGATTTTGTCGGCATCCAACTGTTCTCGAATTGGTTTATTCAAGAATTTAAAACACCCCAATGCGATAAAAGAATTGAATCCTAGAATTCCTATTCAAGAAATTTTTGGGCCCTTAGGCGTTATTGTACCTAGTATATCGAATTTTTCTTCATCTTACTATTTACTAACGTATAATAAGATCCTGTTAAAAAAATATTTGTTCCTTGCCAATTTGAAACAAACCTTCCAAGTACTTCAAGGACTTAAATACTCTTTAATAGATGAAAATAAAAGGATTTCTAATTTCGATAGTAACATAATGTTGGATCCATTACTTTTGAATTGTCGCTTTGCCCATCATGATTCTTGGGAAGAGACATCAGCAATAATTCACCTTGGACAATTTATTTGTGAAAATGCATGTCTATTTAAATCGCACATAAAAAAATCTGGTCAAATTTTCATTGTTAATATGGATTCCTTTGTTATAAGAGCAGCTAAACCTTATTTGGCCACTACAGGAGCAACTGTTAATGGTCATTATGGAGAAATCCTTTACAAGGGGGATAGGTTAGTTACGTTTATATATGAAAAATCGAGATCTAGTGACATAACGCAAGGTCTTCCAAAAGTGGAACAAATCTTTGAAGCGCGTTCAATTGATTCATTATCCCCGAATCTCGAAAGGAGAATTGAGGATTGGAATGAGCGTATACCAAGAATTCTTGGGGTCCCATGGGGATTCTTGATTGGAGCTGAGCTAACCATAGCCCAAAGTCGTATCTCTTTGGTTAATAAAATCCAAAAGGTTTATCGATCCCAAGGGGTACAAATTCATAATAGACATATAGAGATTATTATACGCCAAGTAACATCAAAAGTGCGGGTTTCTGAAGATGGAATGTCTAATGTTTTTTCACCTGGGGAATTAATCGGACTATTGCGAGCGGAACGAGCAGGGCGAGCTTTGGATGAATCGATCTATTATCGGGCAATCTTATTGGGAATAACAAGGGCTTCCCTGAATACCCAAAGTTTCATATCTGAAGCAAGTTTTCAAGAAACTGCTCGAGTTTTAGCAAAAGCTGCCCTACGAGGTCGTATTGATTGGTTGAAAGGGTTGAAAGAAAACGTAGTTCTGGGGGGGATTATACCTGTTGGTACCGGATTCCTAAAATTTGTGCATCGTTCCCCACAAGACAAGAACCTTTATTTCGAAATTCAAAAACAAAATCTATTCGCGTCGGAAATGAGAGATTTTTTATTTCTCCATACAGAATTAGTTTCTTCAGATTCTGACGTAACAAACAATTTCTATGAGACATCAGAACCCCCATTTACCCCCATTTATACGATTTAAGGATACATAAAGCAGATTTTTTTACTTTACTAGACTTTTGAACTTTAGAACACTAAGAGGTCAAATTTTATATTTTTATTTAAAATTTTAAAATAAGTAAAAGAAGTCGGTTAATACATTTAAGGTTATGTTTATACAATGTATCAATGGCCAACTCTCAGTAGAAGGGAAGGTTCCTTCGGAACAATTATTATTTATTTCAAGCTATTTCGGATCTTTCTTAATCTTCAAAAAGAATAAAATTCCGTAATGGAATGGTAGGATGAAAAAAAAAAGAAACAATCAAAAGGAAGTGTGGAAAAAATGACAAGAAGATATTGGAACATCAATTTGAAAGAGATGATAGAAGCAGGAGTTCATTTTGGTCATGGTATTAAGAAATGGAATCCTAAAATGGCCCCTTACATTTCGGCAAAGCGTAAAGGTACTCATATTATAAATCTCGCTAGAACGACTCGTTTTTTATCAGAAGGTTGTGATTTAGTTTTTGATGCAGCAAGTCAGGGAAAAAGTTTCTTAATTGTTGGCACAAAAAAAAGAGCAACGGATTTAGTAGCATCAGCTGCAATAAGGGCTCGTTGTCATTATGTTAATAAAAAGTGGTTCAGTGGTATGTTAACTAATTGGTCGATTACGAAAACTAGACTTTCTCAATTTAGAGATTTAAGAGCAGAAGAAAAAATGGGAAAATTCCAACATCTCCCAAAAAGAGATGTGGCAATCTTGAAGAGAAAATTATCCACTTTGCAAAGATATCTCGGCGGGATCAAATATATGACGAGATTGCCAGACATTGTGATCGTCCTCGATCAGCAAAAAGAGTATATAGCTCTTCGGGAGTGTGCCATTTTGGGGATTCCTACTATTTCTTTAGTCGATACAAATTGCGACCCGGATCTCGCGAATATATCGATTCCAGCCAACGACGACACTATGACTTCAATTCGATTGATTCTTAACAAATTAGTATTTGCAATTTGTGAAGGGCGTTCTGTCTATATAAGAAATCGTTGATTAAGAAGAATAGTGAATTCTTGGGCAACTGCGTAGATTTATGGAATCACTTACTATTCTTTTTCGTTTTGCATAGAAAAAAGAAGGGGAATATTGATATATATTAGAGGGTATTGATATATATTATGATCTGATGTGCTTTCTTGGTATCCTAAATATAAGATTAATACTTCAAGTTGCTGAGTTGAGAAAGAGATGGTTGAATCAAAAGAATTCCTTTTTTGAAGTTCAATTTTTATCAGAGGACAATATGAATATTATACCTTGTTCCATTAAAACACTCAAGGGGTTATACGATATATCGGGTGTAGAAGTAGGCCAACACTTCTATTGGCAAATAGGAGGTTTCCAAATTCATGCCCAAGTACTCATCACTTCTTGGGTCGTAATTACTATCTTGTTAGGTTCAGTTGTCATAGCTGTTCGGAATCCACAAACCATCCCGACCGACGGTCAGAATTTCTTTGAATATGTCCTTGAGTTTATTCGAGACTTGAGCAAAACTCAGATTGGAGAAGAATATGGTCCCTGGGTTCCCTTTATTGGGACTATGTTCCTTTTTATTTTTGTTTCGAATTGGTCGGGTGCTCTTTTACCTTGGAAAATTATAGAGTTACCCCATGGGGAATTAGCAGCGCCCACGAATGATATAAATACTACTGTTGCTTTAGCTTTACTCACGTCAGCAGCATATTTTTATGCGGGTCTTAGCAAAAAAGGATTGAGCTATTTCGAGAAATATATTAAACCAACCCCAATCCTTTTACCAATTAACATCCTAGAGGATTTCACAAAACCATTATCGCTTAGCTTTCGACTTTTCGGGAATATATTAGCGGATGAATTAGTCGTTGTTGTTCTTGTTTCTTTAGTCCCCTTAGTAGTCCCTATACCTGTCATGTTTCTTGGATTATTTACAAGCGGTATTCAAGCTCTTATTTTTGCAACATTAGCCGCAGCCTATATAGGTGAATCCATGGAGGGTCATCATTGAATTGACTAGTTTTGGAAATAGTATTTTTTTTTTCAGCTTAGCTCAATTCATGCGTGGTTCCAGATAATCCGCTTGGTTGCAAAAAAAATAGTTAGAAATGCGTATGAATATACAACCTAGAGTTGTAGGAGAGAAAATAGACTATAACTATATTATGGAATTGTCAAAGTATAGATGCAGTAAAGAGGGAGGGTGGAGTCAGACTGGATCTATACTATATATCCTTAATGTCTAGAAGTGGAGTGGAGTCACCTTTTATACGGTTTTCTGCGTTAAGCAATGATTTTAGAATCCAATTCAATAGAAAATGAGAAAATACGCAAACAAAATAGAAGAAACAAATGTATATAGGGTATTATATATTCCTAGGTTAGATTCATTATCTAATCCGAGATATGGAATTCCCTTCTATGTAGTTCGGACAATTTACATTATAATTTCAATTTGTACTTTTTTAGTTACTTCTCCTCAATAGAGATAGAGCTTAGAAGTAAGAATTTCTTGGTTGATTGTATCCTTAACCATTTTTTTTTTTGACACGAGGAACTCACCATGAATCCACTAATTGCTGCTGCTTCTGTTATTGCTGCTGGATTGGCCGTAGGGCTTGCTTCTATTGGGCCTGGAGTTGGTCAAGGTACTGCTGCAGGACAAGCTGTAGAAGGTATTGCGAGACAGCCAGAAGCAGAAGGTAAAATACGAGGCACTTTATTGCTTAGTCTAGCTTTTATGGAAGCTTTAACAATTTATGGACTAGTTGTGGCACTAGCGCTTTTATTTGCGAACCCTTTTGTTTAATCCTAACAAATAAAATAAGCTCTTTCGATTAGATACCTTTTTTCTTTTTTTAGTTAAATGGGTATTTGCTTCTGCAATTCCAATTATATCAATACTTTACTTTATTTTATTTACTCCTATTTATTACTGCTGGAATTAGCTATTTATCGGGACAGACAATATCCCACCCCAGGAAGGGCTGAGTTGAGTATGATTAATTTAGAAGATATGCTCCCCTTCTTCCTTCCCGTCCTTAGTTTAGGAAAGTGGAAAGTTTTTTTCCTTTTATTTTAGGAATTTTGGGAACAGAACATTTCAACAAAGGAGGTCTTTCACAGGTCAAAGAAGACCTAAGACTTAATCTAAAAGAAATTACTAGATTGAATCTATTTGCATTAAAAAAACCGATCAAAAAACGGCGAGCGAAGTAAGTGATCGAAAAACTTTGTTCTTTGTTTGTCCTATCTATAAGAGGAGAGCATATGAAAAATGTAACCCATTCTTTCGTTTTTTTAGCTCACTGGCCATCCGCTGGCAGTTTCGGGCTTAATACCGATATTTTAGCAACAAATCTAATAAATCTAACTGTAGTGGTTGGTGTTTTGATTTTTTTTGGAAAGGGAGTGTGTGCGAGTTGTCTATTTCAAGAATAGATTGGATCTATCCGGCTGCACTTTAGAATATTTTTTAGTATTTTTCGGATAAATAAGAAAAGGGTGCACGATCT